CCAGATAGGGCCCCACTAGTCCGGCTAGCTAGTGAGCGGTTCTTTCGGGCGGGCATCTACTGCAACGCAAGCACCATTGTTCGCCACCACCCGAGAAGCAAAAGATTCGAGAGTCCAGGCTGAAAATACATGCATAGATAGTGGTCTAATGCCAAGGCCGACGACGGAAGCTCGGGACGGAGCCGTATGAGGCGGAAGTCTCACGTACGGTTCTCTGAGAAGGGAGTGGCTACCTACTGGAGCTTCGACCAACCACCGCCGGTCAATTCCGCTTTTGGGCCACCCCTTACTCTACCATTATTATAGGGGTATGGGGTTCGAGACAAAGAAAGATCAAGGCAGCATATCAGTTTTTCCTTTATACTTTACTTGGATCTGTTTTTATGCTATTATCTATTCTGTTGATTCTTCTCCAAACAGGAACCACCGATTTACAAATTTCATTAACCACAGAATTTAGTGAGCGGCGCCAAATCTTTCTATGGATTGCTTCTTTCGCCTCTTTCGCCGTCAAAGTGCCTATGGTACCAGTTCATATTTGGTTACCCGAAGCTCATGTAGAGGCACCTACGGCGGGATCCGTCATCTTGGCAGGAATTCCTTTAAAATTGGGAACCTACGGGTTTTTAAGATTTTCAATACCCATGTTTCCCGAAGCGACACTTTGTTCCACTCCTTTCATTTATACTCCAAGCGCGATTGCTATAATATATACTTCCTCAACCACTTTAAGACAGATCGATCTTAAGAAGATCATAGCTTACTCCTCAGTAGCTCATATGAATCTGGTGACTATTGGTATGTTTAGTCGGGCGGCGGCCGTTAGGTCACCTATTTTGAGTTATGGACACACAAGGCCAAAACATGTGTGCCGGGCGTGCGACCCATCAACCTACTAGCAATGGGGGAGAAAACATAGCATGTCGCAATAAAAGCTTGATTCGAGGCGTCAGCAATAATGCCGTCTGTTCCAAAAACAAAAGCCCCTTAGCGCCCCGGGACGGGAGTGGAGGGCGGCCCTCCGCGCAGGCAACAGCAGCACCGGCTCTACGAAAGTCAGAATCTAATATCGAATCTTTCTGTTGGCTTTCCCAATTCATCCGTGAATAAGAATTAAAGGGCGTGAAGCGAGTGCTTCTAGCTGCTTCGCTTTATTATGGCGGCTATGTTTTCGCGGCGGAAATGAACGAAAAGCGATATGAACGTGCTATTTTCAAATCGATTGATAGATAGCCAACTCTGTTCTGATAGATCGAAAGAGATAGAGAGGGAATCTATCAAGAATAAGGGGAAATCCCCTATTTCTATCTATTGATGAGACAACTATCTTTTCATGATCCATCAGAAAAGAAAGAAATCGATATGTATCTGATGGAGTCTACATCGTACATAGAGCGCCCAAGCTCTTTTTAGGCCAGCTCAGTTCTCTTATCCATCGGTCCAATGCACTGGGCTCATCTCATGTAGGGAAAAGCCAAAATGTAGTTGTCTTGTTCGCCGCCTCGACGCATTCCCTTCTCTCCCCGGTATCGTCCCACACAGAAAGAAAGAGCGCAGAGCCCCGGCCCGACCTGTAGGTCCGCTAACGTAAAGCGAGGAGTTGAGCCTGAACTAGCGAACCGAAGTCACTTTCGGAACCATACTTCCTACAGCTAAGATGTGTCCAGTCCAGCGGGAACGCGCAGCGCAAACGAACGTGAGCTGCTATACCGAATCCCCCGCTGGCCATCGGGGACCGAGTGGTAAGGCCATGATATGCAGGGGAAAATCTCACTCATTCTTCCATTGGGGACAGGTGCACGAACGACAACTCCAAACGTCACACATCCGCCGCCTACCTACCGTTTAGGTGGCACCAGCGATATCCAGCTAAGGTAAGGTCGTGTCGCGGCTGCTCCACTCCGCTGCGGTCTGATGAACTGAACTTCGTTGCCTTCCCGCGCGCGAAGCGAATGGGCGCTGTGCCGTGGGTCAGTTTCGGGGCGGAGAGTGAAGAGAGACCAGAAGAATGATTCATTTGGATCGACGAGCTTTTTCAGCCCAAAAACTAAGAATCAATGGAATCTTTGTCTATCCATGAACATCTATTCTATCTCTATATCTAGGGGATCTCTCTATACATATAAAATGGCATGATATGATCGCCTTTGTTTGATATGTTCATTCAGTACCAATACAAACTAAAACTACGCCAAAGTGGAAGGGCCACTATAGAAGCTAGAAGTAGCTAGCCTATAGTAGTCGGCCTAACCAAAGCGTCACGACAAGATCAAATTAGCCTTATGAATTGAATCTTAAGTAGGGGGCTTAGCCCGCCCGCCTACCAATCAAAGAGGCTGAGAGTAAGCGTAAGCTCACCCGTAAGCTCTTCGAGCTTCCCTTCATTCGCTTCGCGGGAGCCGCACAGCACATAGCTGGAAGTCAGAGGGCCCATACTACCTGCCTAACCCTTCGCTCCGAGGGACCGTAGATCGGAAAGCGCCTTCTAAAGCACCCCATTCATCCAAAAGAGAAGGGGCCTATTTATTTGCATGACCTCTGCAGATTTCACCCTATCTACACCCGGAGCCACTCCCCTAGCGGTCCTGCCACCACGCCGCAGAACGGGAGCTCGTGTGGAACCTTTTATTTCTGGCGTAAGAGCGGTAGAACGTAACAAAATATTACGGCCGCCTAACATAGGGGCCGGAGGTACGGTAAACTCGGCCAAAATATGACACCCGAAGGACCCGACGCGCACAATCCTATCCGAGTCCGAGTTTACCCCTTGCACTTCGGACAGCCATCTGTAGCATCATAAGGAGGACCTCCCTTTCGAGGTAGAAAAAGAGTACGGTACATAGGAGGTTGGTCTTTCTCAACGTGGTGTATAGCACGAAAAACCTTTCGATACAAGATAAGGCCGTTCAGAAAAAAATTCTTCCTTTTTTTATTCTTTCTCTTTCCCCCTCGGGATTCTGGAGGGAGGGGAAAGGCTTGGGCCTACCTATCCCGATAGGACCCCATAAAAGAACGGGAGCTGTTGAGAGGTTCCATATTGCCGAGACGAAGAGGGCAGCACTTCTGTACGTGATCGTAGTATGTCACGTCGTCTCGTCCCCGCTGCATCGAAGAGTACCTATGCACTATGTTCCGATTCACTGATAAGGAAGATAGAGTTGGGGTGGGGTCTACGATGTGATACTCAAGTATGACCCGGGGAGATACATGCTAACTATGGGTAGGAAGCAGGAACCTTTATGTAAATAATTTAGGGGGGTTACAGATCTCTTATACTACCATCGATCGACAGAGCGGAACGACCAGAAAAAAGAAGTGAAGTTAGAAAGCCGTATGATAGGTGGTAACTATCTTGTACGGTTCGGGGGGTAATCGGCGTACTCCGATCAGTGGGGGGGAATCTTTGGCTCTATCGAACATACAGGGAATTGGAGGTAGCATTCTACCGATGTCAAGTCATGGACTGGTTTCTTCAGCCCTTTTTCTATGTGTTGGTGTTCTATATGACCGACATAAGACTCGACTTGTTAGATATTACGGAGGTTCAGTGAGCACCATGCCGAATCTCCCTACCATTTTCTTCTCTTCCACTTTGGCCAATATGAGTTCACCTGGTACTAGCAGTTTTATCGGGGAATTTCTCATCTTAGTAGGAGCTTTCCAAAGAAATAGCTTAGTAGCGACATTAGCAGCGCTTGGGATGATTTTAGGCGCGGCCTATTCCCTTTGGCTATATAATCGTGCGGTTTCTGGGAATTTAAAACCCGATTTCCTCCATAAATTCTCCGATCCAAATGGCAGAGAAGTTTCCATATTTATACCTTTTCTTGTTGGAGGGGCGACCGTCCGTTAAACTACCAAAAAAACAAGGGTAAACCAATGTGATCATGACATTGTAGGTGCTTGCGATGGGACGGATGCGACTTCCCTCAGTTGGTTTGGGTGGCATAGCCCGTTGCAGAAGTCCCCCCCCCTTTTTTTATCCATTTCTTTACTCTTTAGGGAGCCAAAGCTTGACTTTACTAAACTAATCAAAAAAGGCTCGCGCTAGGCGCTTACCTTTTTTGGCTGAGCCGTATCTTGCTGGGTGGGACCGATAGAAAGAAAGGACGGGTGGCGCATGGTACTTCTCGACCCTGTCTCCGAGGGACAGTTGAACGAGCGACTCATGAATGCTGCCGGGTTGGACGAGCCAATAACTCGAACGCGTTCGGTCTTTTTTTTTGAGCAAGAATCACAGCCTTACCTTATCTTCACCATGATACGGACTCCAAGTTCTTATGGCGGAGCACGAGGAGATTTATCATCAATATGATAATGGGAATGGAAACCAGAAGCACGACTGGGGTCTTTGTGGTCCAAGATAATCAAACCATCAGTAAGAGTAAGGTAAGCATGAGACTTTTTGGTAGTACCGGTGAACCAGATGGCCGCGGCGATGGAATCTGGGACGGAGGACTTGTAGTATCTCTCTAGATCTGGCAAAAGCGAAAGAACCCCTAACATAATTCGAATAGAGGCTGACGGCCGAGCCCACTCTGGCCTCGCAGGGCAGGCCCCTGTGGTTGCGAGCTGGAGCTGCCATAGCTTATGGCTAGAGCAATGGGAGGGCCCCAGCAGAGAGCAAAGTAAGGATAACGAGCGCTCCGCTTTCTTAAAAGCAAGGACCACTACGGGAGGTCAAACCAAGGACCTATGGAAGTCGGGGCTCGTCCCCGGTCAATATTGGATCAAACAATAGGGGGCCGTAGCACTGACCCTTTTTTTTTGATTCAATACAATAGGGTAAAAGATCGTACAGTTCCCTACCGGGACAAACTCTCAACAGATCCTCGGCGCGCTGGGCATACCTCTTCCGCGCGTCTTTCTCGTGGCGGGAACAGAACAACAGGGAAAGACCCGGCCGACCGGCCCAGGGCTCGAGGGCGAGCTTTCTTTATTTAAGAGAGAATGGGAAGTGAGTCGAAAGGCTTCCATTTCCGTTCTTGGTTTGGGGGCTTTCGGGCCCCTCTCGATCTTTTTCGTAGTTGAGAAGGGGGAAGGAGTCTAAATCAATGAACATTAATGAACCATCATTGATGGACGTTGCACATGACACGATCAATTCGACTCAAGGTCCGGCGCTAATAGAAGTTGCTTACTTTCCTAGTAGCGAAGGAAAAGGGCAGGGCTTTTTTCGTAGTAATAGTGGGCCGGTCTCATGAGATCTATGCCGGCCGTCGGAATCAAACGAAGGTCGAAGGACCATTCAATTCATGTTGGGGCATAGCGGCGACCTCGCCTGGCGCCATTCCCGGACCTAGCAGCAGACGGGCGGGCCGTGCCTGAATTCAGACCGGACCAGACTCTTCTTTGTTTGAGCTGCTCCCACGCACGCAGACCGGAAGATCTCACTTGTCCTGGACTGGAACAAGTACGTAGAGATCTTCGTGGGACCGTGGAGGGAGTCGCAATCGGTCTTTTCTAGGATTCCTTATCACGCCACACATGGAGATTTTTCCATTGATAGATAAGAGGCCCCCCTTGAACAAATTCTTAAAGGTTAGGTTACTACCTGCTTCTACGGAAGAGGTTTACTTTGTACCACCCGGAGGTCATATAGATCGGAATCCGGAGCGATAAGCCCCGAAAGCCTTTGGTACTTCGGTAGGGCGAGCAGCCCTTAAACCAAAAAAAAGTGGAACCCTTCCCCTATTTATTTTATGCATTTCATTCTCTATTTGGCCCACTCCACCCAAGAGCGCTTATGTTATAGGGGAACTCATGGCTGGAAACAACCCTTATGGTTTGTTTTGATATCCGGCAGGAATAATAAAAATAAAGTCCAGGTTGGTTGGTGAGCCTAGTGATAGGAGACTATCTAGCTTGGTTCGGAGAGCACTTGTTGGGTTAAAGATTTTTTTGTTGCTAAATGTTACGGCCTAAATGCTGAACTATTGACCCTACTTGTTTGGATGGGTGTTCACCCCAAAGTGTTCCCGGACTGCATGCATACATCCGTAAGTAACTTAGTGCAACATGGCAAATTTCATTGAGAGGAATCAGCAAAGAAAAGAAAAAGAGGTCAACAACATCTTAATGTATTTTGAGAGATTGTCCTGGGGCTGAGGAGTGTGAATCTTTTTTAGCCAAGAGCTTGACCGGGTGAACCAGCATATAGTGCAAAGCGCCTTTTCGGAAAAGTCCAGTTCAAGACAAAGAAAGGGAAAAGCCCAATTCCTGTATCCAAAACGCATGACCCCGATCCGACCTCTTATTTCAAAAGCCAAGGATCACGGTGTGAAGAAGAGGAAGACAGGTCATTGGAAGAGAGCAGAGGTACGAGAGGAAAGGAAGACTCTTACCATCGATTCCATTGTTCTTTGTCACTGAGGTCCAAACAGGCCAGAAACGAAAATCAGATGACGATGATGGTCTGCCTAACTTGAATTCAGCTATGGATTCCAATAAACGTGTTACCAGACCTTCCTTATCGGCGGAGATTGGGTCCGGCCAGTCCCTAGGTCTCCATGAATTGCCTCGTTTGGAACTGTCGAGGGCTTGGGAACCAAAGGACAGTTCGAGCTCTCCGTGAGCTCATTCGTAAAGAAGATCCCTCCTTAGTGAAACTAAATGTAAACTGGGGAATATCTAAAAGTGAAAAGAATCACTCAGGTTGTTTGTAATTGCATTGCGGGGGAAGTGAGGGCTAAGTCAGGAGGGCTGGCACTCTTGTGGGAGAAGGAGGTTTCGGATGGGATGGCAAGAAACTAGCTTCCCTAAGGGAAGGGAACGAGCGGGAGAAGAAAAGTCGATCGACCACTGACTGGAATCCATCTCCAAAGCGGAAAAGGAATTGGATGTAGAGACAGGTGATGAATCAGCCACCTGAACTTTTCCTTTGGAAGTCTCCTTTTCACGGCTTATCACGAGAACGACCACGTTTGTTATCATCCATGCGCGAGCGACTGCGCTCTCGAGAACCACCTCGCCTGTTGCCGTCCACAGCCTCCCTCGGTCTTTCTTTCCAACGCCCGCCGATCGTACTACTTCATTCTTAGTGTGCTGACCAGATACCCCACCAATAATGAGCTAAGAGCCATAGCAAGAGATATAGCGTTGCCTTCCGGCTGAGTGAGCTCATAAACTGGCGAATCAATTCATTTGAAAGAGTTCTTGATTCTAATGACGTGCTTACTATTTGTTTATGTCCTATACCTTTTTTACGCGTTGCGGAAATATCTGCCGATTCTTAGGTCCGTGATAGCCCACAACATTGAGTTGGGCTATCCTATTAAATTTCGATATGCGTGGAAGGGTGTCAGCGTGGAGCCTGTTCTAGGAGGGCAGCCTAGACCTCCTAAAGAAAGTCCCCTCCACAAGGATTTACACAAAGAAAGTGGCCAGGGTTTAATTGAATCGGAAAATGGAATTTAAAAGTAGGTACTTTTTATCTCTTTCCTTTATTTGGATGTGGTTTTCTAATTTGGTGGGGGGGTTATGGCAAGTGGTGTAATCCTT